GAAAAACTCTCCTCTGATGAACTGTACAACCATTGGGTTTCGACCAACAAACAAAAAAGTAACAATCTAAACAAAAAGTTGATAAATAGAATTGAGGTTCTATCCAAAGAATTTCTTTCTCTGGATTTACTTGAAAAAAGGATTAGATTGTGTAATGATGAGCCTAAAAAAGAATACTTGCCCAAAATATATGATCCTTTCTTGAATGGACCACATCGTGGAACAATACAAAATTTGTTTTCACCTTTAATCATAAATGAAACTTCAATAGAAAATTTCATAGAAAAAAATAAGATTCATACTATCTTTCTTACTGATACTTATTCTCGAGAATTTAAAGATAAAACAGATATATTTGATAACAATCCATTATCAACAAAAATGAGTTATTTCTTGACTTTAATCAGTGAACTTAAATCAAATTTGAATTTGAAAGGATCTTCTTTATTTTCAGAACAAGGAAGAATGGATTCCGAAAATAAAACAAAATTTTTATTCAATGCAATTAGAAGTGATCTTAATGATCAAAAAAAAAAAAAAAAATCTATTGGAATAAAAGAAATCAGTAAAAAAGTCCCTCGATGGTCATACAAATTAATCAACGAATTAGAACAACAGGAAGGAGAAAGTGAAGAAGAAGTACCAATAGATTATCAGATTCGTTCAAGAAAAGCCAAACGTGTAGTGATTTTTACTGATAACCGGGGAAATACCGATCCTAATAATAAGGATACTAATAATTCTAATAAAAGAGACGAAGTAGCTTTGATACGATATTCGCAACAATCTGATTTTCGTCGAGACATAATCAAAGGTTCAATGCGAGCCCAAAGATGTAAAACAGTTATTTGGGAACTTTTTCAAGCAAATGCACATTCTCCGCTTTTTTTGGACAGAATAGACAAATCACACCCTTTTTTTTTTGATATCTCCGGACTGATAAAACTCATTTTTAGAAATTGTATAGGAAAGGGAGCAGAATTCAAAATTTCAGATTATACAGAAGAAGAAATAAAAGAAAGGGAAAAAAAGGAAAAGGACAAAAAAGAAGAGAACAAAAGAAAAGAGAAAGCGCGGATAGAAGTAGCAGAAGCCTGGGATACCATTCCATTTGCTCAAGTAATAAGAGGTTCCATGTTAATAACTCAATCGATTCTTAGAAAATATATTATATTACCGTCATTGATAATAGCTAAAAATATTGGCCGTATGCTATTATTACAATTTCCTGAGTGGTCTGAGGATTTAAATGAATGGAATAAAGAAATGCATGTTAAATGCACCTATAATGGTGTTCAATTATCAGAAACAGAATTTCCGAAAAATTGGTTAATAGACGGTATTCAAATAAAGATGCTATTTCCTTTCTGTCTGAAACCCTGGCACAGATCTAAGCCACGGTCCTCTCATATAGATCGAATCAAAAAGAAAGGACAAAAAGATGATTTTTTTTTTTTAACGGTTTGGGGAATGGAAGCTGAACTTCCTTTTGGTTCTCCCCAAAAACGGCCTTCCTTTTTTGAACCCATTTTTAAGAAACTCGAAAAAAAAATTGGAAAATTGAAAAAAAAGTATTTTCTATTTCTAAAAGTTTTAAAAGAAAGAACAAAATTTCTAAATATCTCAAAAAAAACAAAAAAATGGATTATCAAGGGCATTCCGTTTTTAAAAAAAATAAAAAAAGAACTCTCAAAAGTAAATCCAATTCTATTATTTAGATTGAGAGAAATATATAAATCAAGCGAAACTAAAAAAAAAAAAGAAAAAGATTCTATAACCCGCAATCATATAATTCATAAATCCTTTAGTCGAATTCAATCTACATATTGGACAAATTTTTTACTGACAGAAAAAAAAATGAAAGATCTGACTGATAGAACAAGCACAATCAGAAATCAAATAAAAAGAATTACAAAAAATAAAAAAAAAGTGACTCCAGAAATAAATGATAGTCCTAATAAAACAAGTTATAATGCTAAAAGATTCGAATCACCAAATTGGCAAATATTAAAAAGAAGAAATACTCGATTAATCCATAAATTACATTATTTTATAAAATTTTTCACTGAAAGGATATACGCAGATATCCTTCTATCTATTATTAATATTCCCAGAATTAATATACAACTTTTTGTTGAATCAACAAAAAAAATGATTGATAAATCCATTTACAATAATAAAAAAAATCAAAAAAGAATTAATAAAACAAATCAAAATAAAATTCATTTTATTTCGACTATAAAAAAGTCACTTTATAATATTAGTAATAAGAATTCACAGAATTTTTTTGACTTATCCTCCTTGTCACAAGCATATGTATTTTACAAAATATCACAAACACAAGTTCTTAACTTGTATAAGTTAAGATCTATTCTTCAATATCACGGAACGTCTTTTTTTCTTAAGACTTCAATAAAAGATTATTTTGGAAAACAAGGAATAATTCATTATGAATTAAGACATAAGAAACTTCGGAATTCTGGAATAAATCAATGGAAAA